TTGCTATTTTCTAGTCAATTTGCTATTCAAGGAAAAATGGAAGCACGGAAATTTACTGAGAATTGGCTATCGGGATCATATAGGGGGAAGATTGGCGATTAGCTATTTGTATAAGCATTTCTGCTCTGGGGTTTCCATCGACTTTTAGTTGCAAACAAAATGGAAATTGTATGGAAAGGTTTATTGAAAAGAATTAATACAGGTTAGTTTAGTTAACTATCAATATATCAATTTATATATATTATTAGATATATTTTATTATAATTATTATAATAAATTATATTATTATATAATAGAATAGGGATTCTAAAATAGGGATTAGGAATCTCAAATTTTCAATTCAAATACAAGAATCATTCATCAATTTCAAGTTACATTTCATAGTTAATGGTTCCAATTTGTCCCGAATTATGACTTTGGTGACGGAAAAATCACATTCCGTTTTTTCAATATATAAAAAAAAGAGAGGGAAAGTTTTTGGATATTTATGTTTTGAGATACTATCCAAATAAACATATAACCGAAGGAATGGACCCAATACAAAAAACGATGGGTTTATTTTGGGCAAGGGATTAAAGAAAATGGGATTCAAAATGAAAAATCCAAGTGAAATAAAAAATAAATTAAGTAATCCCGCATCCCATCCAAAGAAAGAGAGAATATTCTCATCTATTTCGTAAGGTATTATTTTGGTTTGGCGACATGGCCGAGCGGTAAGGCGGGGGACTGCAAATCCTTTTTCCCCAGTTCAAATCTGGGTGTCGCCTGATCAACAAAAAGGAGAAAATCTTGTATTTTATTTTGCTGATATAACTCGATTAGTTTTTCTCCAGCAGAATCAAACGGCTTTGGATACTTGCTTGATTCTAAACATCTGGAAGTTCCGTTTTCTAAACAGAAAGCGCTAGAAATGCTTGGCTTGCCTTTAGGATTCTGGGTAAGATTCCCCGAAAGATTCGAGTAGCGGAATGAAAAAAATTTCATATAAGGATTTCCTGATTCCATTCCACTACGTAATGGGGTGTTTCATTACTGGTTCTTGAATTCAATTCGATAGCCTGATGGAAAATTGACTTTTTTTGATAGATAAGATGCACTACACCTAGAAAAAATGCAAAAAGAGAGAATGAATTGAAGTTCTTTTCGATAAACCAAAATCAAGAATGAATAAGTGATCCTCGGATTGATCCCGGAGATAAACATTAGACAGTAATGATTAGATGAAACGGGAAACAGAGGGATGGGGTAGATAACGATCTATTCCTGAATCTAAATTCATTTTGAGGACTTTTCCCGAATTTTTTACCTAATACCTAACCTAATTAAAATAGATAAAATAAAAGACAAGAAAAGAAAGAATAGCTTTTTTTATTCTTACATCTTATCTTAAGATTCAGCGGATTCCCCTGATATTTCCAAACGTGTGACTGCGTATTTTTTTTGATGCTTACCCCTTTAGGATTCCACTAGAAAAAGAGTATCCTATAAGAACTTTTTGGAGGCGGATTTATTGGAGCCTTTCATCAACGGCGTTAGGTCATAATCCCCCCTTTTTTTTGACTATGCACCATGGTCCCACTATTATTAGTAAACACTAATAGAATATCCTTCATAGAGACAGGAGACATAATTTACATGGATATAGTAAGTCTTGCTTGGGCTGCTTTAATGGTAGTCTTTACTTTTTCTCTTTCCCTCGTAGTATGGGGGCGAAGTGGACTCTAAAGGCACTACTAATTGATTGCCGTGAAGAATCAAGCTGTATCGATTGTTTTATAGACACACTTTTTTTTTTATTTTTAAAAGCCCTTTTTTTTTATGTATATATATTTTATGTATACATATATATATATAAAGATAGAAAGTATATAATATACAACTTCTTCCATTACAATAAGAATAATTGGGAGTATGCTAGCTAGTATGGTAGAAAGAATCCTTCTACCATACTATCGGATCTCATATAATAGTATCCCGCTAATTCTCATTCCACTTACGACGCGAAATTCCAATTAATCCTTTGGATTTATTCGATTTCTTCAATAGGTGCCTTAAAAAAACAATCAAGTTTCATTCAACTTAATCACTTTGACTCACGGTTTTTACATATATTATAAGTAAAAAGGCAGTAGGAACTAGAATGAAGAGTGCAGTAGCAATAAATGCGAGAATATTGACTTCCATAATCTCAGTGTTTTTTATTTTTAATTTTGATTAGGCAATAATTCGGGATTTAATCCCATAGAGATGACTAGAGATGAGCAAATTTTCACCCGAAAATTCAATGGGATGAATTCAACCTCGATGATATTGAATCAGATCAATATCATGAATAAAATATCTGAGCTATCAAATCAATTCATCGTTGAAAATGGAGTTGAAAATGGAATAGTATAATATAGGAAGATCTTTTATCCATACCAAATTCAAAATAGGATTCATGATCCAATTCACACGATTCAATTCAATCGACTTCCTTTCTCTTTTGGATTCTTTTTTCTTTTTTTATTTCTCCTTCTTTCTTGTTTTTCTATAAATATAAATTAGATCCCATTCCTTGTAGATTCATCTGATGAATCTGATGAAGTAGTATTTGAATGTTCTTTACGTTTCATTTCCGTTGGTTACAAACAAACCAACTCAAACAAACAATAGAAGCTAAATAAAAAAGAAGAAGGAGTTAACTACTTTTTTTAATGATCTAATTTGCGTTTGCGTGGAAAACAAATCAAACAAGTATTCTAAAAAAGTCCTAGTATTATTATACTACTAATAAGATATAAAAAAGATTGAATATTCTAGCAACGTTCACTATGTATAGTCTGTCTTCGACAGCACTTCTCTTAAAAAAAAATTCATTCTCTATAAGAAGAGTTTGGATCCTTGTTTTTTCATGTTATTGGCTTTTATTTGATTGATTTTATTCCGTCGGGACTGACGGGGCTCGAACCCGCAGCTTCCGCCTTGACAGGGCGGTGCTCTAACCAATTGAACTACAATCCCCATGAAATCAAGCTATCGAGTCTACATATATATATATTTATACTTGCATTGAAACTAAACGATTTCTATTTTGATTCGAACTCGGTTTTGTAAGGATCACCGAGGCACGAGGGATATACTGATATATCGATACTTTATCGAGAGCGACACATATTATATTATTAGTTCAGTACTGTCAAATGGAATGAAAACCCCTCTTTATCGTTCAAAGAGAAAAAACTTTTTTCTTTATTATTCGGTTTTTATTATAGGTTATTATTCTATATAAGATAGAAGACTATTTTGAAAATTAAGATATAAGACTATTTTGAAAATCGTAAATTGAGATTAGAGTTGTTCGCAAAATAGGAATTATTGCTAACAAAAAAATGGAACAGAGCAATTCAAGTGGTAAGGATATATCCGAAATTTTTTTATTCGTTACTATCCGTCATTTTTGACGAACAAAGAAAAAAGTCTATATCATTTCATGGCGGATCAGTGAATTCTTGGGCCGAGCTGGATTTGAACCAGCGTAGACATATTGCCAACGAATTTACAGTCCGTCCCCATTAACCGCTCGGGCATCGACCCAGGAAGAATCCATTCTAGGCTTAGTTAGAAGCCTAGATCAACTTCCTTTCGTAGTACCCTACCCCCAGGGGAAGTCGAATCCCCGCCGCCTCCTTGAAAGAGAGATGTCCTGAACCACTAGACGATGGGGGCATACTTGCCCAATCGCCATTCTATTATACGATGATTATCATATGATAAGTTTTTTTATATTGTCAATATAACGGAAGAGTCTGACTAGACTCGAAAGGCCTTTCCCTCTTTCATATAATTTCAAAAAATTTGAATTTTTTGATTCATGATTTTTTTCTTCATTCTAATCGACATCTAGAAATAGGAAATTCTTGATTCGATACTATATAGAATAGAGTTTTTTTTAACTCAAATAAAGTGAACTATTCGATATCTATATTTATTCATTATTCAATTCAATCAAAGATTAATTCACAAAAAAAGAAAAAAAAATCAAGATAAATACAAATCGAAAGAAATAGAAGTAATAGGAAGTCAGGATCCTTCTTTCGATAAAATCGAAATTTCTCTATTTAACAATAAGCAAGGAAATTAACAAACAATATGAAATTGGGAGGGCATGGATCAAGACAAGAAGTTCTCCAAATTTTTTCTTAAAGAATTTGTTTGATTCGGCGGACAAGTTGCACCTTTTTTTTATCATATGATTCGATCAAATATCTTTCCTATTTGTTCATTTTAAAGATCATATCAATCAAATTCATTATTGATTTAATAGAATATTAACTAAAATAGTTATTTAATAGAATAGAAAATAGAAGTCAATTTCAGTCTTGAAACAATTCATTTCAGTTTTATTTCTCAACCTGTATGTTCAACCTATACCCTAAATAATATCGAAATAAATCCAATTTTTCGTTCCGGATCCCCCACTATCCATTCTGAGTCTACTGCTGAGTCTAATGCATATATATATTTATTCCATTCCATTATTATGGAATAAATTATTATGTAATATTAATGGAATATATAATCTCTGTATATAAATTATACAACATATCTCTATAGAATAGATATATCTTGTATGCATATTAATAACTGATTCATGAATTGAGCCAAACGAGCCCCTTTAACTCAGTGGTAGAGTAACGCCATGGTAAGGCGTAAGTCATCGGTTCAAATCCGATAAGGGGCTTTTTTCTTTCATCAAAAAACACCAGTATTCTTTAAGACTATATTCAAATAATATATTCGAACGTAAAATAGAGATATTTATAGCATTTTGTTATTCTTACCATTTGTCTATTAGATTAGAATGACTTATAATAAGTAATAAGATAAGTCGTCTTTTGAATTACCAAATATTCCTCCCTATTTTCTATTTGCCCTCATTCCAATCCAATCTATTCTAATCGAAAATATAAAATGAAAGAAAAAAAGTAAGTAGACCTAACCTGTTGATTCATGACTTT